AAGCAAAGTAAAGGATTACTTCGTTCTTGATAGTTATTTACTTAATCGGTGGATAGGAACATACTCTGGATCGGAATCGTGGGGAGTACTCCTTCATCATTTCTACCAACATAAAGCCCCAATTAGAATCCCTTTTATGCTATGCAGTATGCACAGAAAAATCCTGTTGAATAACTTACATAATCTCTATTACGAATCCTTTGTGTACCTTGGTGTTCCTAACTATCCACTCTTTTTGGTCAAAACGACCTCGTTAGGGTAATACATGTATGTTAATAGCTAGTAAAATCCCTAGACAGTTGCTCCTTTTGAACCCGCTTCAAGTCATGATGACTAATCAATCAATCTTGGGGTAAACAGTCTATAATGCTTATGTTTACTTTCACTTAACTCTTGTACATAGGAAATGAGACTTAATCTTTTTACTGCAAAATAAGAAGCTGTTTTTTTCACTCATATAACTATCTGGTTTAGTTCATCAACCTGAATGATGAATAAAAAATAAAAATATATATTTAACTAATGAAACTTCCTTCCTAGAAAGAACATAAATAGAGGAAATTTTATGTCTCAACGAATCACACGTAGAGATATTGATAACACACATAGAGTTAATGGTATTTCATAACTAATTGATTGAGCAGCAGCCCGTAAACCACCTAAAAAGGAATATTTATTATTTGATCCATAACCTGACATAAGAAGGCCGACGGGAGCAATACTTGAAATGGCAATCCATAAAAAAACACCAATACTGAAATCGGCTAGAACAAGGTGATAGCCAAAAGGAATTACTAAATAACTTAGTAGAATTGATGTGACTGCTATGGATGGTCCGATACTGAATAAACGAGTATCTCCTCTTGATGGAAGAAGATTCTCTTTGAAAAGTAATTTTGTACCATCTGCTAAAGCTTGAAGAATTCCCAAAGGCCCGGCGTATTCAGGTCCAATACGTTGTTGTATCCCCGCAGATATTTCTCTTTCTAACCAAACAATTACTAGTACACCTATTGTGATTCCTAATACAGGAGTAAAAATAGGGACAAGCATCCATATGATCCCATATACCTCTTTTAAGGATTCCAATCTAAAAAAGGAATTGATAGCTTGTACTTCTGTTGTATCTATTATCATTTTAACGATCAACTTCTCCCATAATGATATCTATGCTACCTAGTATTGTCATAATATCAGCCAATTTCATTCTTTTAACTAACTGAGGAAGGATTTGCAAATTGATAAAACCCGGCGGTCGGATTTTCCATCTCCAAGGAAAAACACCCCTATCTCCTATCAGAAAAATTCCTAATTCTCCTTTTGGGGCTTCGACTCTCACATAAAGTTCTTGCTTTGACAATTCAAAAGTGGGAGAAGGTTTTTTACTGATAAATCGATAGTCAAAATCATTCCATTCGGGATCCCATACTTTATCAAAGCGCCGGATTTCTAAATTCTCATAAGGCCCCCCCGGAATTCCTTCTAAAGCCTGTTGAATTATTTTTATTGATTCTGTCATTTCACTGATTCGTACTAAATAACGAGCTAATGAATCCCCTTCTTTTTGCCATTGAACTCCCCAATCAAATTCATCGTAAGACTCATAATGATCAACCTTCCGAAGATCCCATTGTATTCCGGAAGCTCGTAGCATTGGTCCTGATAAACCCCAATTTATTGCCTCCTCTCCGCCAATAATGCCTACTCCCTCAACGCGCCCTAAAAAAATAGGATTCCGTGTAATAAGCCTTTGATATTCAGTAACTCTTGTTAAAAAATAATCACAAAAATCCAAACATTTATCTATCCAGCCATGAGGTAAATCAGCAGCGACTCCTCCGATACGAAAATAATTATGCATCATTCGCATACCGGTGGCAGCTTCGAATAGGTCATATATCAATTCTCTTTCTCGAAAAATATAGAAGAAGGGGGTCTGTGCGCCAATATCTGCCATAAAAGGCCCAAGCCATAACAAATGCGAAGCTATACGACTTAACTCCAACATAATGACTCTGACATAGCTGGCCCTTTTAGGCACTTGAATATTGCCTAACTGCTCTGGTGCATTTACAGTTATTGCTTCGGTGAACATAGTAGCTAAATAATCCCAACGTGTTACATAAGGTAAATATTGTATAATTGTTCGGTTTTCCGCAATTTTTTCCATCCCTCTATGTAAATAACCCAATATCGGTTCACAGTCAATAACATCTTCACCATCTAGAGTAACAATGAGTCGAAGAACACCGTGCATTGATGGGTGCTGAGGGCCCATATTGACTATCATAAGGTCATTTCGTGTAGCTGGTGCAGTCATAGGTTTTTTCTCGATTCATTCTTCCATGAATTGCTGAAAGCGAAAAGAAGTTTATCAAAATGGAAGAGAAAACTCAAAACGACTCTTCAAATTAATGATTTTTTGTTTCTCGAATCTCCAACCGGCCGATTAATTCTTTATAACGTACTCTATTTTTTTTTGACAAATAGGCCAGCAGCCGTTGACGTTTTCCTAGAATTTTACGCAGACCTCTCTGAGATAAATAGTCTTTTTTGTGCAATTCCAGATGTGAAGTAAGTCTCCGTATCCTATTGGTGAAACTCACTGCTTGATATTCAACAGACCCCTTGTTGTCTTCGTTTTCCTCTTTCAAAATAATTACACTGAATGGATTTTTTATCATAAAAAAGCTCCTCCTACCCTTTTATTTACATAGATATATTTGATTTTATCGATCAGTAATAAAAATATCAGTCATTTTAATGTCGTAGTTAGTATACACAAGAATTTGAATTTCTTTATGGACTCCCGATTTTATTAATCAAAATTTGAATTTGATTTGGACAGGGATAAAAAAGGGGATGGTACGTTTTTACACTCACAACGTCGAATAATTTAGACCTTAAATTAGGAAGATTCCGTTGATTCGTTTATTTTATAGATTTTATCCAAACAAATTGATACGTCATTGACTTAGTATTAAATAAAATATCGATCTATATTAGACTGGGATGTAAGACAGGGCATATGTGCATCTGTTTGCTTTTCTATATGGTACAGAATATATAGGAAAAATGTATCATCAACCTATTTTAAATTGTGGATATATTCTTAACATACTAAAACGGTTTCCATTATTGGTATCAAACCAATATCGATTCATACAAGCTAAGTCTTCTAATCGATAATTAGGCCAAAGAAATAACTGTAATTTAATTAATTCGTTTTTATCTCTATCAAGATGTCTACTTTGATCCAAAAAAGGATTACCACTTTTTATGTTCTTCTTGTTACAAAATACTCGATTTCTATCCACACTATTTATATTCTTTGAATTGAAAGAAATTAGAATTCTCAATTCTCTACGACGTCTAGACGATAAAATCTTTTCAGGAACAATAAAATCATCATCTTTTTTGTCTCTATTTCGAGTTATTCTTTGATATCTTGGGATAGATTCATCCAATTTATTCTTATCGATATATCTTTGTTCTCGATATCTTTGAGGAGTTTGGTACTTACTCTTATGAACCAACGAGATACCTACGGTTTGATACATAATAAAGTATTCGTCGTTTTTTACAGACAAACGAATGGGCTCGATAAAAAATATCCCCCTTTTATTCAATTCTATAGGAGTCAATTTCTTCCGAATCACCATTATATCCAAATTTATTTCTTTCCTTTGAATAGACGATATAGTAGTATCTCTTGGATTTCTCAGTCCAAGCAAGTAACAATATATCTTGATATTATTGATCATTCTTTCAGTTAAATTCGGAATTAACCCATCGTCTATTATCCATTGAAAAAGCAAATAGTGTTTCCGTAAGAAAATCATTTCTGGTCTCATCTTATTCCGGATCTTGTATTGTTTTTTCGTTTTACCTCGGTTTTGTGCATATGATCTAAGACCTCTTCGGCCTGCGGGTTCTTTTTCTTCTTGATTGCGATTCATTAATTCAAAATATCTTTTTTCATTCGATGGTCTAAAAAAATTCCATTTTTGCTTTTCATTGATGTTTTTCTTTTTATTCAAATTTAAAAAAAGTAATTTGCTTGGTATAATCCATGGTTTGATTTTGTATACATTATAAAGTGGCACAAATTCTGGGAAGAACGGAAGTTTAAGATTCGTCGATATGGGGTTTAGGATTTCTTCATTCACTTCCATCCAATCAAGAAAAAGTTTCTTGTCATTGATCGGATTTTTTTTTGAATTTTGATGAATCGTCAGATAAAAAAGATCTTTTTTATCCATTTTATCAATTTTTTGGTAATTCTTACTTCCAATCTTAGTATTTATATTAGTGTTATAATCCATTTTGGTCCAGGCCTCAATATCTATTTTTTGTCTTAGAAAAAAATTGAGAATTTTCCAATCAAAATATTTTCTATCTGGATTTTTTTGCATATACATAATATCACCCTTTTCTAGATAATTATTGGTAGGAATTTCCTCCAGACTTTCAAAGAATTTTTGTTTATAATTGTTGTAATTTAAAGTAATCTTTTGGTTGTTATTTAATTCTGATGGTGATCCATAAATAATATATGAGGCCTTCTCATAATTAATAGATTTATATGATAAAAGATCATATATATAGTATTTTAAAAAATTATCTTTTTGGTTTGGTAATGGATATACTTTAAAATCTTTTTGTTTTTTGTGATAAAGTAATTGGTCTTTTTCATATGAATTCCGTTTTGTTAAATCGTTATTTTGGGTCATACCACCTTCATTGATTGTAGTTCGCCATTTTTGTGGTATTAATCCATACCATCTAATCTGAGATAAATTGTATTGATAATGACCTCTTAACCAGTTTTTCCATTGATTCGTTTCAGAACTTGGAAGTTTCGTATGTATTAATTCGGAATGAAATATTCCTTGTGTTACAAAAGAATTTTTTATTGCAGTCTTAAGAAAAAGAGATGTTCCCGGATAGTCAAGAATAGATCTTAACTTATACAAATTAATAACTCGGGTTTGTGATAATTTGTAAAATACATATGCTTGTGATAAGAAGGATAAGTCAAAAAAAAGATGTGAATTCTTCTTACTATTCTTAATATAGCAAAGTGCCCTTTTTAGAGTCGAAATAAAGTGAATTTCTTTTTTGTTTTTTTTATTTTTTATTTCTTGGTTTGTTTTATTCTTGTATAAAATGTATTTATCAAAACAAAAATTTTTTGATTCAAGAACGAGTTGTGTAGGAATTCTGGCAATATTAATGATACATAGAAAGATATCTATGTATATTCTTTTAATGAAAATTTTTATAAAAAAATCGAATTTACAGATTAAGCGAGTGCTTCTTCTTTTTATTTTTACATTATAACTTGTTTTGTTAGGACTACTTTTTTTCTTGGCGTTACTGTTTTTTTCTTTCGTAAGACTCTTTGTTTTATTTCTGATTGTGCTTGTTCTATCAGTCAGATTTTTAATTTTTTTTTCTCTCAGTGAATAATTTGTATTATCTGTAGATTGAATTTTTCTAAACGAGTCGTGAATTGTCTGGTTCCTGATTATAGAATTTTTTTTTTTGTTAGTTTCGCTGGATTCATACACTTTTATCAATCTAAATAATCGAGTTGGATTTACTTTTAAGAGTTCTTTTTTTATTCTTTTTATAAACAGAAATAAAACGTTTTTGATAACCCCCTTTTTTGGTTCTTTTGAGTCTTGTAGAAAATTTTTTGTTCGTTCTTTTAAAACTCTTAGAACTTGAAAATGATTCTTTTTCGTTTTTCGAATTTCTTTTTTTAGTTCTTTAAAAATAGGCTTAAAAAAGGAAGGTTTTGGGGGGGCAGAACCAAAAGGAAGGTTTGTTTGCGTTCCCCAAGCCGTTAAAAAAAAAAACTTTTGTTGTTCTTTCTTTAGATCTTTATAAGAAGAAAAAGAAGGCCTCAACTTAGATCTGTGCCAAGGTTTCAAATAGAAAGGAAATACTATTTTTATCTGAATACCCTCTTTAAACCAATTTTTGGGAAGTTCTAGTTCTGATAATTGAACACCATTATAGGTACATAAAATATGCTTTTCTCTATTCCACTCATCGAAATCCTCAGCCCACTCGGGGGGTTGGGATACTAAGATACGCCCAATATTTTTAACTATTATCAATGAAGGTAATAAAATATATTTTCTAAAAATCGATTGAATTATTAATATTAAACTTCTTGTTGCTTGGGGATATGGAACGAAATCCCAGGCTTCCGCGATTTTTATCCACGGTTTTTCCTTTATGTTGTTCTCCCCTTCTTCCTTTTGTCTTTTTTTTTGTTCTTCTGTATAATCTTTAAATTCTGCTCCTTTACCCATCCAATTTCTAAAAAGAAATTTCATCCGTTCAGGGATATTAAAAAAAGGGGGGGGGGATTTTTTTATTCTGTCTAAAAAAAGAGGGGAATGCGCATTTGCTTGAAACAATTTAGAAATAAAAGTTTTACGCCTTTGAGCACGCATAGAACCTTTGATGAATTCTCGCCGAAAATCTGATTCTTCCGAATAGTTTCTAATAGACACCCAGTTTTTGACACCTGCTTTGCGACTACGTTTGGTAGGCCTATAAATTATTACACGATCCCTTTTTCTTGAACGTATATGATAATCCAATGGTAGGCCTTCGTGAGCTGCGCCTGACAGGAATGCCAACTCGGTAATAAGTTTGTATGACCATCGAGGGACTTTTTTACTGATTTCTTTTATTACAAATTTTTGTTTTGTTTTTTGACCATTAGGGCTAGTTAGAATTGTATTCAATAAAAATTTGTAAAATTGGGCTCTTTTTTCTGAACCAATCCTTCCTTGTTCTTTTTCTGAAAATAAAGAGAGTCCCTTCCAATTTAAACTCGACCCCGATTCTCTATCAAATTTACTGATTAAAGTAAATAAATGACGATTTTCCGTTGAAAAAGTTTTTTTATCAAATCGGTCTATTTTCTGTTCAAACTCTTGGTAATCAGTATCAGGAAGAATAATACTATGAATCTTATTAATTTCTATTGTCTCTATGAAATTTTCTAACGAAATTGTATTTATGATTGAAGGTGAAATTTTGTTTTTGATTGTTCCACGATATGACCCATTCAAAATGGGATCATACATTTTAGGCAAGTAATCTTTTCTAGTCTTATCATTACACAATCTAGTACTTTTTTCGAGTATATCTAGAGAAAAAAATCCCGTATCTAGAGCCTCAATTCTATTTAAAAACTCGTTGTTTAAGTTGTTATTTTTGTGTTGGTTAGTATAAACCCAATGATTGTACAGTTCATCCGAAGAGAGTTTTTCTAGTGTGGGCAAGGACACCCTTCTTTGTATCATTTCTCCAAAAGTTGACAAGCTAGGCGGATACGTAAAAGAGATTCTTTCTTTTCCATCACTTCGGCATGTATAAAAAAAATATTGTGACATTTCTTTTCTTGCAGTCCTTTCAAATCTATTATTTTTTATGTATCGTAATGGGCGATTCCATCGTTTATAATCGAAAAGA